TCTTAAAGAGTTTTGAAATTAATAAGTTACGCGAATTATGAATCCTGAGATGCCAAAGACGATGAATTGAGTTCTTTTTATCTTTCTCTATTTTTGTTGATACCACCTATAATGATTGCTAATTCACAAATTTTCAATTGAATTTTTTTGATTCTTGGAACTAGTTATCTTTCTCTATTTCTTAAAAATTTTTTTTTATTGAAACTTAGGGAAGTACTTTAGAAACATATGTATAAAAAAACATATTTTATTGAGTCCCTTCATGCCTACTATAACTAGTTATTTCGGTTTTATACTAGCAGCTTTAACTATAACCTCAGTTCTATTTATTGGTCTAAACAAAATCCGACTTATTTGAAATTAATTGAATGAAGATTTTTTTATAAAAAAGGATTTCGGTGGTATTTCATATGTTCGATAGTTCCTTACCGTGTTAATTACCCAATTTTGGTCATTGAGATTCATCGGCAATACAGATTAAGAGCTAGGAATAGATAGTACCTCTCTTTTCTCCCTTTCAAAAATGAAAACAAAATAAAATTGAAATGATTGAAGTTTTTTTATTTGGAATCGTCTTAGGTCTAATTCCTATTACTTTGGCTGGATTATTCGTAACTGCTTATTTACAATATAGACGTGGTGATCAGTTGGACTTTTGATTAATTAACATCTCTTTTTTTTTTTTTTACTGACCTCCTTCTTGCTTTCATATGCGGGAGGTCTAATTAAGATTGCTACTCAATGATTTGTGACCTGTGGAATTTTCACACAATCTAATAAACAAGAGGGAAATCACGCTCTGTAGGATTTGAACCTACGACATTGGGTTTTGGAGACCCACGTTCTACCGAACTGAACTAAGAGCGTTTTTCTTGTTTTTTATAAAAAACGAAAAGGCTATAAAGAGGACATTCTTTAACCCGAATCGATTTTGTACGTATATACTATATCATAGTATATCATAAATTTCAGAATTATATGTATGTACAATTTTATTAAAAAAAGATGGATCTAAAAAAGATCCCTCGTTACTGCTCAGAAGAGCAGTAATAGGTAGGGATGACAGGATTTGAACCCGTGACATTTTGTACCCAAAACAAACGCGCTACCAAGCTGCGCTACATCCCTTTCAATTGGTTTACAGTGTCATTGTAGAGAATTCCTATCTTGTTTTCCACATCCTTCTTCTTTTTTATTGGTATATCAAATTCATTTCTTCTTTTTTTTTTTTCTCATATCAGATAACAAACATATAATTAAAAAAATGACTTTTTTTTTACGAAAATTTTCTCAATTTTACTTACATAAATAGGCGTTTCCATTTTAAAATGGAATTGATAAGATCGTTCTAGTAGACAATATTTCAATTCTAGGGGCGGAAGTTACGTATACAAATACAAGAACTTCTTAACTACATGTACATCTGTAGTTATATATATTACTATATATATTGTAATACAATAAATAAAGCAGAAAGAAGGAGGATTTCAAATGCGAGATCTAAAAACATATCTTTCCGTAGCACCAGTACTAAGTACTCTATGGTTCGGTTTATTAGCAGGTTTATTAATAGAGATTAATCGTTTATTTCCAGATGCATTAACATTTCCCTTTTTTTCATTCTAGTTATTAACATAAGAAAGGGGTGAAAAATTTTAGAGATACAATCAACGATCGGGGACTAATCCCCCCCCCCTTTTTTTTTTCTAATTCATTCTAAAAAAATAATTAGAAAAAGGTGGGGGGGGCGAAAGGTCATAAAAATTAGGGTTCAGGATCCAATTAAATTAGTAATAGAACGAAAAAAAAAGTTTTGCTAGGGAAAGAGTATCCGATGAGATACTTAAAAAAAATACTGTACAAAGATTTTAAATAGAGTTTTCACAAAATCTTTGTATTGCTTATTATTTTCTTTTTGTTTAATTACTAATTAATATTCATTGCAACGAAATATTTCATAATTTTTTTTAGTTAACAGCTTCTATTTTTTTGGTTCTTGTTCTTTCTAGATCCTAAAAAAAAAATAGAAGATTGGGGTGAATCATAAATCCAAAGGAGGTTTCATGGCCAAGGGTAAAGATGTTCGAGTAACAATTATTTTGGAATGTACCAGTTGTGTTCGAAATGATATTAAGAAAGAATCAGCGGGAATTTCCAGATATATTACTCAAAAGAATCGGCATAACACTCCTAGTCGATTGGAATTGAGAAAATTCTGTCCCTATTGTTATAAACATACAATTCACGGGGAACTCAAGAAATAGATCAAATTGAGTGCTTGTATGTCAACTTTTATTTTAAGAACAGGAATAATGCTAGTATCTATATATTATTACATATATATAAATATAAACAAATAAATCAATAGAAAGAAATCTAATCCTATATTCTTAATTCTATATAGAAACTCTATCTTATATAGAAATATAAATCGTTTTTATTTTGATCCGATCAAAATAGGATTTTAGAGATTAGGATTTTAGAGATAAGGAATAAAAAAATTATGAATAAATCTAAGCGACTTTTTACTAAATCCAAGCGATCTTTTCGTAGGCGTTTGCCCCCGATCCAATCGGGGGATCGAATTGATTATAGAAACATGAGTTTAATTAGTCGATTTATTAGTGAACAAGGAAAAATATTATCTAGACGGGTGAATAGAGTGACTTTAAAACAACAACGATTAATCACTATTGCTATAAAACAAGCTCGTATTTTATCTTTGTTACCTTTTCTTAATAACCAGAAACAATTTGAAAGAAGTGAGTCGACCCCTAGAACTACTAGCCTTAGAACCAGAAAAAAATAGACTTAGTCTTCAATTGAATAACAATTCCAATCTGAAGAAATTAAAAAAGAGATTAACATTTTGTTCGAAAAATCCAATCAAGAATCAAAATTTGATTGTTATGTCTGTGTCTGTCATAAAAAAAAAAAGAAACGAATCGTCGAAAAGAAAAAGAATAACTCTTTTTTTAGCGACTATATACTCTCGTTTTGTTTTGACGACTTTTTTATAATACTAATTTCTACTCTACCTTCCCGAGCTCATTCTCCTTAGAACTCTATTTAAAATATTTTAGTGGATTTTTTCCAATCCCCTTATTCTTTTATCTCATTCGAAATCGTATAAAGACAACTCCTATTTAATAGAGCTATTTGTGCAAGTATTTTCCGATTAAGAAGTAATTGCTTTTTGTACAGATTGTGTATGAATCGGTTATAACTATAGAATACCCCCATTTCGTGAATTACGGCATTTATTCGAGTGATCCATAAACGGCGAAAATCTCTTTTTCTTTTACCCCTATCCCGATGAGCCGAAACTAAAGCTCGTATTCTCTGTTGAGTCATAGTTCGTGTAAGTCGTGAATGAGCCCCTCGAAAGCTTGATGCAAATAAACGAAGTTTTGTTCTACGCCTCCGAGCTATATATCCGCGTTTAATTCTAGTCATTGAATAAATCAAACTTTGATGAATAACTAATTCTTTTTTTAGTTATTCTTTTCCCCTTTACTAGTCTATTAATAACCAAACGAATTATTCCAATGTATAAAAAAAAAAAATTCCAATGGCTTTTGCTACTCTAACCTTCCCCACCACTATTTTTTGCTAGGTATTTTCCTTTGCTTTGAAAGGATAAATTGCCTTGATACTTGATATCAAAAAATAGAATAACTACAAAAAATAGAAATGGATAAATAGTGGGTTCCATCGTTTCTATGGTTACTTCTAAAACGGTGAGGTCCTCTCTATACACCGGAGCTCCTTCTTTTAATTAATCAATACTATACTATTGGTAACTTGTACAATTCACATTCTTTGGCTCTACCCCATCAATATTCCAGTAATTAGGTCTTTCACAATAAGATCCACTTTATACAGTAACGGTATTTCATTTGTAAAATAGATTTGGTCGTTTACCCTGTTAGTCCGTTCTTTTCTTTCAAGAGTGGAATCTTTTTAATAAAAAATGGAATTTCCCCCGCTTAATGGATAACCATTTGTTATCATTGGGGGTTTTCTAAAAAATGGAGTTGATTGGATTTGCACCAATGTAAACCATAAGTTTCAGACACAATAGAAGATATGAACAATCTATCTTTTTGAAATAATGAATCGAGTTCCTCCATTCTATTTTATTAACAGGTACTGATCCTTGATATTTCAAAAAGAATTTCCTTTTTGTGTCTCAGTCTATGATCTAAACGAGTCGCACATACACCCGAGTACATGTTCCTCGTCGCTGAGGGCATCCCCGAAGCGCTGGGGATTTCGTGACATTTCGGATTGGCTGTCTTGTATTTCTAATAAGTTGTTTAATGGTTGGCATACGGAATCATATAAATAATGGGCTGGTTTAGATTAGTTCTAACCGGCTAATTCTGAATTACTTCTCTTCAAGATTCTCTTCAATATATTTTTTTTAATATTGAAGAGAATATTAAACTAAACCTTTAATCTAAAAAGATATAAAATGAAAAATTGTAGATTTGCATGAAATCGCTCCTATTTTTTATTGGACCGCTACAAGATCAACAATTCCATGAGCTTGGGCTTCTGTTGCTGACATAAAAACATCCCGTTCCATGTCTTCGGATACAACCCATATAGGTTTGCCCGTTCTTTGTACATAAACCCTTGTGATGGTTTCGCGAAGTTTTAGTAGTTCTTCCGCTTCCAAGATAAATTCTCCCGTTTGTGCCTCATAAAACGAACTAGCGGGTTGATGGATCATTACCCTGATGATATAATAGAAAATGTTCTTCTATTTCGCAGACTGAGGCGAGATAACCAAAAAAACAGAGAAAATTGAATAACCGTACAGGCTTTTTTTGTGCATTGCATACGGCTCCACAATGGAATTTACTTTTTTGACCTTTCCTTTTGACGAAAGAAAACAAAATATAGGTTGTATTATACGCAGATCCAGAAATCATCCAATTACCATCCTTCTTTTTTGTAGAAGTTAAAAAAATACTATGATGGTTCCGTTGCTTTATATATCATTTTTTTGATTCGTCTATGATTCAGCAATCCCAAAGTGTCTTTTTTTTTTTTTATCTGAATTTTTTAAATAAGCTTCCGGTGTGAAAACAAAGTTTGTGACGCTGAGATGTGCCCGAATAGGTAAGATATCATTTGAAATACCCCTTCCTTATCTCATACTACTCTTTCAATATATAATCTCATTTTTTTTAATCTAAAAAATTTCATATCGAATTCGAAGTGCCATGCTATTATTACTTAACTAATTCATATTTTCGATGGCGAAGGCATAGTATTTTTTTCTCGAAAATAAAAAAACTCATTGGCGCCAAGCGTGAGGGAATGCTATACGTTTGGTAATTGCTCCTCCGACTAGGATAAAGGATGCTATTGAAGCGGCCAATCCCATGCATATTGTCTGTACATCGGGTCGCACAAATTGCATAGTATCATAAATAGCCATTCCCGATATTACCCATCCACCAGGAGAGTTTATAAACAAATAAAGATCTTTGGTATCCTTTTCTATACTGAGATATATCATAAGACTAATAAGTTGATTCGAGATTTCGGTATCAACCTCTTGGCCTAAAAAAAATAATCTTTCTCGATAAAGTCGGTTGATTAGGATAAAATTTTATTCCTTAGGAGCCGTACAGGCACCTTTTGATGCATACGGTTCAACAAAAATTGTGAAAAAATCAATGCGTCGATTCCAACCCCCCTTTTTTTCATAGACGGTTTTTCTTTCTAACTTATAACGTAAGGACTTGCTCCAAAAAGTAAAAGAAAAAATCTTTTTTAGCCCCTTTTATTAGATATTATAATCCTATAATAAAACGATTGATTAAGCCTGTCAGACTAACTTGATTCATTGATATTTTTTTTTTTCATCGAGATTCAGTTGAAATGACGATGGTTTTTTCTTGTTCCTGAACGGGCTTCTTCCTTTTTTTATTCCATTTTTTAGGTTTATGCTCTACCCCGAGTAAAAGGAAAAATTTGCCCGATTTTGATTTGCACATATAGGACAAATGAACCAAATACCGCGTCTTTTTTTACTACTCCTTCTTTTTTTTTTCAATTCATTTCTTTCGCATGTCTTCTGTCAACTAGTCAACAAATTTTTAATTATATTATTTGATTTGAGCAACAGTCTGTTTTAGATCACCCCGTTTCAATTTTTTTTATTTTTTAATAGAATTTTTGATCATAATTTTGCATATCATATAAGTAGTAATTATAAAAATATTATATATTAATTATCAATTGGGTTTTTGCTAAACGGAGCCTGGATACTTCATTTTATTAGTCCGATTACGTAAACCATAAAAAAATTTTGATAATCTAATATCAATCTAAATACTCCCTGCATTTAATTCCACTTTATTTTTTGCGCTTCGCGTTACAAATTTTTGATAATTCAATCAATCTTTTTGGGCGAAACAGAGGATATCTCGATCGAGGGAGAAAATGGGGAAATCCCATATAGCCCAATATATCTGACAAGTCGCACTATATGTCAACCCAAGATGTATCTCCTTCTCCAGGACTTCGAAAAGGTACTTTTGGAACGCCAATAGGCATGAAATGAAAAAAAAAGAGAATGAAGTTCTCTATTTCACTTTGATGTGGACACGTAAGACTGGGGTTTCATTTTTTAATACTATTATCCTTTTTTTGCTACTTTATTAATCATATTTAAATTAATCATATTTAATAGATAAGTTGAATAAGCTAAAATAAAATATAAAATAAAAGTAAAGTAAGAGAGAATGAATAAAAATAAAGGAAATTTTTTACGAACGGGCTTCTTAATGATGAACAACAATAGCTATCTTGGTTCATATAAAATAGGATTCACCCCCATTGCGTATTGGTACTTATCGGATATAGAATAGATCCGCTTCCCTTTTTTCTTATGAATCGAATTGTTCCATTATTACTAACAGAATAGAACAAATATTAATCCTTTCTCCGAAATAATTACCTAAAAAAGGGGGGGTCCGTAGCATAGTTTTTTCCAATGCAATAAAGTTACATAGTGTCTATTTTTCGTTGATAAAGGGGTATTTCCATGGGTTTGCCTTGGTATCGTGTTCATACTGTTGTATTGAATGATCCCGGTCGTTTGCTTTCTGTTCATATAATGCATACTGCTCTGGTTGCTGGTTGGGCCGGTTCGATGGCTCTATATGAATTAGCTGTTTTTGATCCCTCCGACCCTGTTCTTGATCCAATGTGGAGACAAGGTATGTTCGTTATACCTTTCATGACTCGTTTAGGAATAACCAATTCGTGGGGCGGTTGGAATATTACAGGAGGGACTATAACGAATCCGGGTCTTTGGAGTTACGAAGGGGTAGCCGGAGCACATATCGTGTTTTCTGGCTTGTGCTTCTTGGCAGCTATTTGGCATTGGGTATATTGGGATCTAGAAATTTTTTGTGATGAACGTACAGGAAAACCTTCTTTGGATTTGCCCAAGATTTTTGGAATTCATTTATTTCTTTCAGGGGTGGCTTGCTTTGGTTTTGGCGCATTTCATGTAACAGGATTATATGGTCCTGGAATATGGGTATCCGACCCTTATGGACTAACCGGAAAGGTCCAACCCGTAAACCCGGCGTGGGGCGTCGAGGGTTTTGACCCTTTTGTTCCGGGAGGAATAGCCTCTCATCATATTGCAGCAGGGACGTTGGGTATATTAGCGGGCCTATTCCATCTTAGTGTTCGTCCGCCTCAACGTCTATACAAAGGATTACGTATGGGCAATATTGAAACCGTCCTTTCCAGTAGTATTGCTGCTGTCTTTTTTGCAGCTTTTGTTGTTGCTGGAACTATGTGGTATGGTTCTGCAACTACTCCCATCGAATTATTTGGTCCTACTCGTTATCAATGGGATCAGGGATACTTTCAACAAGAAATATATCGAAGAGTTAGTGCTGGACTGGCTGAAAATCAAAGTTTATCAGAAGCTTGGTCTAAAATTCCTGAAAAATTAGCTTTTTATGATTATATTGGTAATAATCCAGCAAAGGGGGGGTTATTCCGAGCGGGTTCAATGGACAATGGAGATGGAATAGCTGTTGGATGGTTAGGACACCCCGTTTTTAGAAATAAAGAAGGGCGTGAACTTTTTGTACGTCGTATGCCTACTTTTTTTGAAACATTTCCGGTTGTTTTGGTAGACGGAGACGGAATTGTTAGAGCCGACGTCCCATTTAGAAGGGCAGAATCAAAATATAGTGTCGAACAAGTAGGTGTAACTGTTGAGTTTTATGGTGGTGAACTCAATGGAGTGAGTTATAGTGATCCCGCAACTGTGAAAAAATATGCTAGACGGGCTCAATTGGGTGAGGTTTTTGAATTAGATCGTGCTACTTTGAAATCCGATGGTGTTTTTCGTAGCAGTCCAAGAGGTTGGTTTACTTTTGGACATGCTTCGTTTGCTCTACTTTTCTTCTTTGGACACATTTGGCATGGTGCTAGAACCCTCTTCAGAGATGTTTTTGCTGGTATTGATCCAGATTTGGATGCTCAAGTGGAATTTGGGGCATTCCAAAAACTTGGAGATCCAACTACAAAAAGACAAGCAGTCTGATGCAACATTGCTTTTTTTCTTCTAGTTTCTGTTTGCGATTTTATTTAAATTTAATAGGTAGGGTACTGCAGGAATCTTGATTTAAACCGCTGCCGTTTCTTTGACTCTTTTTCTTTCTTTATCCAGAGGGATACTCCCAAGTAAACAAAACAGGTATGAAAGCTATAATTGTAAACCACGATCAAATTTATGGAAGCATTGGTTTATACATTTCTCTTAGTATCCACTTTAGGGATAATTTTTTTCGCTATTTTTTTTCGGGAACCACCTAGAATTTCAACTAAAAAATGAAATAATTTTTCATTATCTTCATTGACGTAATCAGCCTCCAAATATTTGGAGGCTGATTACGTCAACTAGTCCCCGTGTTCCTCGAATGGATCTCTTAGTTGTTGAGAGGGTTGCCCAAAGGCAGTATATAGAGCATACCCAGTAAAACTTACAAGTAACCCAGATATAAAGATGGCGACTAGGGTTGCTGTTTCCATTATTATAGAATTGAAAGACCACAATGGATCTATGCTAAGATCGTTTATTTACAACGGAATGGTATACAAAGTCAACAGATCGTAATGAATACAAAATAAGATTTATGGCTACACAAACGGTTGAGGATAGTTCTAGATCTGGTCCAAGAAGCACTACTGTAGGGAAGTTATTGAAACCATTGAATTCCGAATATGGTAAAGTAGCTCCTGGATGGGGAACGACCCCTTTGATGGGTGTTGCAATGGCTCTATTTGCGGTATTCTTATCTATTATTTTGGAGATTTATAATTCTTCTGTTCTACTGGATGGAATTTCAGTGAATTAGACTGAGAAAAATCTTGAAGTCCCAGCTTTTAGCTCGATACAAAAAAGTAAAGTATGTAGGTCTAAAAATTTGGGCCTATTCTCCTTTGGTAGTTCGACCGCGAAATTTTTTTATGCATTGTATATTTCCGGAATATGAGTGTGTGACTTGTTAGAATGGACCCTATGGATAGTACAGAGAATGGGATCTGTCATCTTTATCAAGATGGTTTTATTTCGTCGGATATTAATTCGAGTATCCGGAGCACGAAATAGATCAAATAGATCACAAAGTATTCGAACTATGATTCATACTTAATACTCAGACCTCGTAGCCGGACTTCTTTCCGTTCTATCTTATAAACTTTAATAAATCAAAATATTTTTCTGCTTTTAAACTCTTATTTGGATCAAAGGACAAGCGCTTCTTTGTATTTTATGTTTTTAGTCATTATAGCTATTTTTTGATTGAATAAGTGATGATCCAATGGTTCTCACTCAGTGAATTTTGGACTTTGAAGGTTTCATTGAATTATCGTGGTTCTCGTATGAATCTGAGGTTTCAATTAATTAGTTAAGTAGGGTCTTAACAAGAGAATTCCTATCAATAATAAA